AAAGATAACCTAATAAGGCGAAAGAATGCTTGTATAATGAAAATGGGTTTATATGGATCTTTTGGGGTTGAAAGCACACATCAAAATGACATTGACATAAATTGACAAGGTAATATTTCCATTTTTTCATCAGAAGAGGCGTATCCTTTGAGACAAAAATGGATTTTCCTTGATATCTAATATAATGTATGAAAGGATCCTTGAGCAAGCATAGGCTGTCCCCCCAATCCTTAGTAAAGACTTCTACAAAATGTTCTATTTTTCCATAGAAATATATTCGCTCAAGAAAGACCTGATAAAATGTTAATCGGAAATGAAAGGATTGCTTACAAAGAAAAAAGAAAACGGACTCGTATTCATATACATGAGAATTATATAAGAACAAGAAGAATCTTTGATTCTTTTTTACAAAAAAGGAAATAGATTTCTTTGGAATAATAAGACTGTTCAAATTCCAATACTCGTGAAGAAAGAGTCGTAATAAATGCAAAGAGGAGGGATCTTTCACCCAATAGCGAAGGATTTGAACCAATTTTTCTAGATGGATGGGGTACGGTATTAGTCCCTCTGACAGATAATTTAAATGTGGGAATTTGCCCTCTAAAAAAGGAAATATTGAATGAATTGATCGTAAATTATGAGATTTTACTATTTCTGATCTTTCTAAAGAGGATACTAATCGTAAGGAAAATGGAATTTCCACAATAACTGCAAACCCCTCCGATATCATTTGAAAATACAAATTTTTGTTATACCTAAAAAATGTATTTTGGTTAGAATCATTAGCAGAAATAATCAAATGATTCTGTTGATACATTCGAGTAATTAAACGTTTTACGATTAGTAAACTATATTTATTGTCATAACCTACATTTTCTAACAAAATAGATCTATTTAAGTCACGATCATGAGCAAATGTATAAATATACTCCCGAAAGATAAGTGGGTATAGGAAGTCATTTTTTCGAGATCTATCTATTTCTAAATTTCTTTGAGATTTCTCTATTTTCATTTTTAATTCGATTTGATTGAAGCAAAGATAGGGAGTTTATTGGGTTATTAAATGATACATAGTGCGATACCATAAAAACAAAATAGTATAATATAAAAAGAATAGATACCTCGGAAATAGTTAAACTCACCAACGGACCCTCTATCCTCTCTTTTTTCCATCTAATTGGTTTATGTTCATTTATAGGGTAATAGGTGACTAGAAATCCTTTACTTTTTCAAGTCAATCACTCTTTTTTGATTTTGGAAAAAAAATTGCTTTATCAATATACTTTTTCTTCTACACATTCAACTCCCCTTCATAGTGGAGAATAGCTAATAGTTAGGACTCATTAAAAAAATCGAAAATCCACTCAAGAAAAAGCTTTTCCCGCACTAGGCACTAATCTATTTTTAACGTCTAATTAGATCGGAAAATCATTCAAATTAAGAACGGGAGCTCGTTGCTTTTTTATTTCCCTATAATTGGAGCCGCGGAGCTCTGTCCATTTATTAACTCGACCCAACCCCAACTTTGAATTTGAATTCATTTGTTTTTATGTTACGCACCAAGAATTCAAACAAGGTTTGTTTGGAGCCGATCCGGTAAGAATCAAATATTCTCAGAATTCTCCATTGATACGACATGCTGTTTTTTCCATTCATTCCTTTCAGGATCAGTCGTGGTCTTACAAATAATACCGATGGTATGGACGAATCCCTTTCTTCGTACAAATGTGTAAAAGCTGTTAGCCGCACTTAAAAGCCGAGTACTCTACCATTGAGTTAGCAACCCAAATACAAATAATTAGGTTATGTAGATAGAATCGGAATCAAAAATCAAAATAAATCAAAGAGAATAAATAAAGAGATTGAATCGTACGACACAATCAAAACATTAAACTAACAAGAAATGAACACGAAATGAAATAGAAAAATTTCTAATTGATTCAGATAAAAAAATAGATAAAGTTAAATTTAAATAAAGTATAGATAAAGTTTAATAAAGTCAAAATTTATAGATTATCTCTTGTCTCTTATGCTATCTATTCTTATATTTAAAATTGAAAATAATTTAAAAAATGGAAATATTCATTTTTATACATTTTTCTAATATAACAATACATTCAATACATTTCCATTTTTTTTTCCAATCAAAAAAAGACTTTTGTATCACAGCAAATCCAATAAACCTATCATTTCATTTGAATGAAGAAAAAAAAAAAAAACCAAACCACTGGAATAGATATAAATAAATCTACAGATAAGATCTAATTACCCAGATCGGATTATATTTATTTGATACACTGTTGTCAATATGAATGTAAATCCGTTAATAAAAAAATACACAATGAAGAAAACAAAAGAATTAATTCAAATTAACCCCATATTTTATTGAATCATATAAATATTTTTTGATTTCCAATACGAATATTAGCAAACCAATAAGATAAGACGAAGAAATAAGTAGTTCTCTTCGAATCTTCATCTTCAAGTGACTCGATAGGACCGAGTCGTGAATCCCACACTTCTTCAAGTACCAAGGACTCATAAAAAATCATTAAATTAAAAGAATTTAATTAAAAAATAGCTTATCTCGATATCATTATTTGAATAACGTTTTATAGTTTATAGTAAGGACTCCGTTTTATCATCATAAAAGAGATAAATCCCATATTCAGATTCAGATTAAACCATCAATGATTTAAAATAAAACAAATGAATAGGTCGAAAAATAAATGTGTAACATATGTATTTTCTTTGTTTGTTAATGAGATTCGAACAGACATTGAAAATGATCATGGGGTGTGGGATAATGAATGAGAAATCAAATTCAAATAAAGAACGATTCCATCTTATTGGATGCTAGACTCTCTTTTTATAGGTACAAAGCCAAAGAGGTTCAGATGAATTCATTGTTTCCTTTTTTTTTTTTACCCTAAACCAGCCCGAGGATAAAGATATAATGAAAAACCCGTCTTACTTTTGTTGTTCAAAAAAACAATCTTTATTTTGATATATATAATTTTGATATAGAAAATAAATATGCTCTGGGACGGAAGGATTCGAACCTCCGAATGGCGGGATCAAAACCCGTTGCCTTACCGCTTGGCCACGCCCCATTTCTATTTTGATTCAAAACTAATAAAATTAATATTGGTATTGGTTCTTTGTCAATTCCCGTCCCCAAAAATTTCTATGAACTGGATTAGCTTGTTGTTCGTATTTTGATATGTGTAGATATAGAATTAAACTGAATTTATTGATCATAATATAGAATTCCATTAAGATATTGTATGAAAATATGATTTCTTTTATTCTTTTTTTAGCTGATAATTGAAGGATTTTTGATTGGCTGAGTTTAAAGTTTTTTGTCTACCTTAACTCCATTTTATATTAATATTAATTTATATCCATTTTTATATGAATATTAATAACTCAGTCAAAATACAATTATCTTCAAGAACAAAATCTTTGTTATGCTTAATATTTTAAATTTGATTTGTATCTGTCTTAATTTTGCCCTTTATTCAAGCAGTTTTTTCTTCACAAAATTGCCTGAAGCCTACGCTTTTTTGAATCCAATCGTAGATGTTATGCCAGTAATCCCTCTGTTCTTTTTTCTATTAGCCTTTGTTTGGCAAGCTGCTGTAAGTTTTCGATGAGATTTTGAATACTGTCCTAGAATAATTCATGATTTATTCAAGATAAAAAATTCTAATAATTGATAAGATCAGATAAGTCTTATAGTATAGGCCCTTGATTCAAACATTGAAGTTATTGTATAAACGTGAAAAATATAGATTACCTACCCCATGCTCCTCTTTTTTCCATTCTATTAAAAGAAACCTATTCGGTTAGAGCCCCCCGAAATATCTAATTTTCGGTATGAAAGAAAATTTTTGGCACGAAAGACTCGACTCTTATTACAAATGAATTTAGAAAAATGCTTTTATATTTCGAAAAATTTCTAGAAACCACTTCATTTCTTGGTGTCAAAATAGGATATATGGTATAAAAATAGAGAATCTATTTTCTTTTTTTCCAAACAAAAAAAAAAGATCTTGGAGATTGTCTAATGCTTACTCTCAAACTCTTTGTTTACACAGTAGTAATATTCTTTGTTTCCCTTTTCATCTTTGGATTTTTATCTAATGATCCAGGGCGTAATCCTGGACGTGAAGAATAAAAAAAAAATAAGGCTTTTTCCTTACTTGATTTTTATTTTTATTAAATGTTCTTAGAATTTTATCTATTCTACATCTTTAACTATTAGAAAATAAATAAAGAAAAAGACTTGAAAAAAAAAATACCAAGTCATCAACGGAACCGGAAAGAGAGGGATTCGAACCCTCGGTACGAATAACTCGTACAACGGATTAGCAATCCGGCGCTTTAGTCCACTCAGCCATCTCTCCCAATTGAGAAAAGATAATTCCTATGTTACATTACACAACAATACACAACAAGTAGGGCTTGAAAAAAAAAAGTCCTTCTTCTATACTTTCTTTTTTTTTTACCTTTTTTATTACTTTATTTTATTACTTTATATTACTATATTATTATTATATTACTCTTAATATATTAGTATTCTAATTAGTATTATTTAGTATTATAGTAATTTACTATTTAATTACTATTAATTAATTAATTACTATATAAATTAATATTATATTAATAATATATTATTCTATTAATTATTAATATTCTATTAATTATTATAATTATTAATATTTGAATTTTAATATTAGAAATTAGAATTCTATATTTTTTTTTTAATCTATTCTTTATTTTTCTTTTTTTTTTCATTTCGTCCGAAAAGTCTTTTTTTATTTCCGCGTCCTGGCCCGTGTCACGGGCCATTTTTTATTTTTTGTTGCAACAAATTAGATAAGATAAAAAAAGTTATTTTATTTGATTCAAAAATACTTGTTATTGAAAGAACAGGACTTTTTCCATTCTTCTAATATAGAATCAACGCAACGAGTCTTCTTTTCCTAATCCTCATT